GTGTCCGATCCTTATGGACTAACAGGAAAAGTACAATCTGTAAGTCCAGCATGGGGCGTAGAAGGCTTTGATCCCTTTTTTCCAGGAGGAATAGCCTCTCATCATATTGCAGCGGGGACATTGGGCATATTGGCAGGTCTATTCCACCTTAGTGTCCGTCCGCCTCAACGTCTATACAAAGGATTACGTATGGGCAATATTGAAACCGTTCTTTCTAGTAGTATCGCCGCCGTCTTTTTTGCAGCTTTTGTTGTTGCTGGAACGATGTGGTATGGTTCAGCAACTACTCCGATTGAATTATTTGGTCCCACTCGTTATCAATGGGATCAGGGATACTTTCAGCAAGAAATATATCGAAGAGTAAGTGCTGGGCTAGCCGAAAATCAAAGTTTATCAGAAGCTTGGTCGAAAATTCCTGAGAAATTGGCTTTTTATGATTACATTGGCAATAATCCGGCAAAAGGAGGATTATTTAGAGCGGGCTCAATGGACAACGGCGATGGAATAGCTGTTGGGTGGTTAGGACACCCTATTTTTAGAGATAAAGAAGGGCGTGAACTCTTTGTACGTCGTATGCCTACCTTTTTTGAAACATTTCCAGTCGTTTTAATAGATGGGGACGGAATTGTTAGAGCTGACGTTCCTTTTAGAAGAGCGGAATCTAAGTATAGCGTTGAACAAGTAGGCGTAACTGTTGAGTTTTATGGTGGCGAACTCAACGGAGTCAGTTATAGCGATCCACCTACTGTGAAAAAATATGCTAGACGTGCTCAATTGGGTGAAATTTTCGAATTAGATCGTGCTACGTTGAAATCTGATGGCGTTTTTCGTAGTAGTCCAAGGGGTTGGTTTACTTTCGGACATGCCTCCTTTGCCCTACTCTTCTTCTTCGGACACATTTGGCATGGGGCTAGAACCCTGTTCAGAGATGTTTTTGCTGGTATTGACCCAGACTTGGATGCTCAAGTAGAATTTGGAGCATTCCAAAAACTTGGAGATCCAACTACAAGAAGACAGGGAGTCTAATACAACATTGCTTTCTTTTTTTTGCCTCTATTTTTTTATAGGATACTAGAAAAATCTTAATTTGAATCACCGCCCCTCCTTTTTTTTACTCTTTTTATCATTATCGGGAAAATAATCCCAAGTAAGCAGGTATGGAAGCTATAATTGTAAACCACAATCGAATCTATGGAAGCATTGGTTTATACATTTCTATTAGTCTCGACTCTCGGGATAATTTTTTTCGCTATCTTTTTTCGGGAACCTCCTAAAGTTCCCACTAAAAAGGTGAAATGATTTTTCATTATCTCAATTGAAGTAATGAGCCTTCTGGTATTGGAAGGCTCATTACTTCAACTAGTCTCCGTGTTCCTCGAAGGGATCTCTTAGTTGTTGAGAGGGTTGCCCAAAAGCGGTATATAAAGCGTACCCGGTAAAGCTTACAAGTAAACCAGATATAAAGATGGCGACTAGGGTTGCTATTTCCATTATTATAAAATTTCAAGATCACATACGGGTCAATCAATCGTTTATATTATTATAACCGGAATGGTATACAAAGTCAATAGATCTCAATGAATACAATCAGATTTATGGCTACACAAACCGTTGAGGGTAGTTCTAGATCTCGTCCAAAACCTACTACCGTGGGGGCTTTATTGAAACCATTGAATTCGGAATATGGTAAAGTAGCTCCCGGATGGGGAACTACTCCTTTGATGGGAGTTGCAATGGCTTTATTTGCAATATTCCTATGTATTATTTTGGAAATTTACAATTCTTCTGTTTTACTGGATGGAATTTCAATGAATTAAATCCACAAGAAAATGAAATTCAAAAGAACCAGGAACAGGAAGTTCTAGTCTTTCAATAGAATACAAAATGAATTTTTCGGGTCCCGAATTCTATTTCTAACCCCCCTTTTGGTAGTTCAATCGCGGAATTTTTTTCTGTCTGTACTTCCGGAATATGAGTGTGTGACTTGTTATAATTGATCCTATTGATAATACAGAAAATGAGTCTGTCATCTTATCATGATGGAGATGGTTCTACCTCGTCGGATATTCATACTGGTATCTGGAACACGGAATATATAAAATATATCAATCAAGAAATATTTGAACTATGATTCATATTTAATATTCAGACCTCTCGATCGGATTCAAAAAAATTTTCTTTTCAAAGACAGAATTTAGAAGTTATAAATCGAAAGATTTTTCTTCTTTCAAACTCCTGTTTATGCCTATTTTGTTTAATCAACAGACAATTTTTTTTGTATTTTTAGTCATTATACCTATCCTATTGATTGAATAAGCGATGATCCAGTGGTTCTTACTCAAGGAATCTTTGGGCTTAGCTTTGGGGTTTTATTGAATCATCGTGGTTCTAGTATGAATCTGGGGTTTCAATCGATTCTATAGGGTCTTAACAAGAGAAATTCCTATTAATGATAAAAAAAATAGTAAAAGCCACATTACACGCAATAAAAAAATAGGGA